GATTACTACGTGATTTTTTGAATATGCCTATATCTATCGCTTTTGCTTCATTGATTTGATTCTCTCAATAGATACCGAGATTCATATTGGAAATCAAAAATATAGTAATTCAAACTATAAGACATAGGAGTAATTCAGATTGATCAGAACAAATAGATATAGCAAATAAATGGAATTGGATGCTATGTCAATCCCATATATGGAATTGATATTCGCATATATCAAGATAATATTGTAGATTGATATATAGATCCATATCAAATGCAGCCTCTATCTTTATTTTATTCCAGGGGGCAGCTTTATAACAAGAATCTAACTAATAAATAGTATGGTAGAAAGATTCATCTATTTCTTTCTACCATACTATCTATCTATTAGAATACTGCCGATTCTAGTCCACTCATTTCATTTAAGACATGAAATTGGAATCTTTTTCATTTTATTTCGTCAATTTTGGCTAAGAACTCAGAAGTCAAGTTTCATTCAAATTAGTTAATAATTAATCGTTTTGACTGACTGTTTTTACATAAATGATAAGTAGAAAAGCGGTAGGAACTAGAATAAATAGTGCAGTAGCAATAAATGCAAGAATATTTACTTCCATAATCTCATCGGTTTTTTACTTCGCAATAACTCGGGATTTAATCCCATAGAGATGATAAATCTTTGGCCTGTAAATTCAATGAATGAATATTACCTCTCGATGATCTTGAATCAGATCAATATCATGAATAACAATATCTGAACTATCAAATAAATTCGTCGTCGAGAATTGAATAGTATAACATAGGAAGTTCTTTTATCCATACCGCCCCAAACTTGGATTGCTGACCTAACCCAAAATTCCTTTATTTATTTATCATTTTTTATTATCTGTTCTTTTTTTCTCTCTAATCTATCTAGTTCCTTCTTGTACAATCATCTGATGAAGTCTCATCAAATAGCTCTTCCACTTACAGTGGTCACATAGTTACAAACCCAAACAAACAATAAAAGCTAAATGGAAAAAGAAAGGAGTTTAGAACGAAACTATTTTTGACTTGGAAGACAAAGAAGTGTGATAAAGATGAGACCGTATAAAATGAATATTCATCAAATTTACTATTTTCCGATTTGTTCTTTCGTCGATGGGGCCTTAAAACAAAATGAAAAATAGGAAAAATGATTCATTCGCCTTTCTAAGAGGAGTAGGATCTTTGGTTGATCTGTCCTTCCCCCTCCTTTCTTCGTAGATTATTAGCCCCGGGACACCTATACCAAAAGCTCAGTGTGCAATTTGCATGAAATCTATTTTGCAACTTCAAACTAGTAAGTCAGGTTCCATAAATCCGTAGCCAGAAAAATAAATTGTTTTTTTTTTGTTTTTTCTGGAAAGTATTTTCTTATATTCAATTTTGTATTGGACAAGAAAGGAATTCCTTTTGTGTATGCGCGCCTCAAAAAAGTATAGTACTCGATTCCATTACATGCATCGGGGGCAATCGAAAAAGCCAGCATTTCTTGGAATACTGACTATAATGCTACCAATAATTGTACTAATCCAACCGCATATGTCTTTCTCCTACCAAAAGGAAAGAAAAAAGAAATAAGGATTTCCCCTTTGCTTTGACAATGGAATTCTTCCCCCGGTCCCCTTCAGAAAAAGGGAGAGATTTTTTGATATATTTATTGGATCCGTCGGGACTGACGGGGCTCGAACCCGCAGCTTCCGCCTTGACAGGGCGGTGCTCTGACCAATTGAACTACAATCCCAGGGAAATACGGGATCTAGCAGAAAATTTGATTCTTTTTTATCTCCGGATCGGGTATTTCTGAAGTACAAAGGGAGTTATATCATCTCATGGCGGATTGGCGAATTATTGGGCCGAGCTGGATTTGAACCAGCGTAGACATATTGCCAACGAATTTACAGTCCGTCCCCATTAACCGCTCGGGCATCGACCCAGGAAGAATCAATTTTCGACTTATTGGTAATCCATGATCAATTTCCTTTCGTAGTACCCTACCCCCAGGGGAATTCGAATCCCCGCTGCCTCCTTGAAAGAGAGATGTCCTAAACCACTAGACGATGGGGGCCCGCTTGACCAACGGCCATCATACTATGATCATAGTATGATCCGTTTTTTGAAATTGTCAATATAATCAAATGATTCTAGCCGAGGGATCTTTCCCCCTTTCAGAATTGCATAGAATTGTTTTTTATTCGTCATTGACGAATTATTCATTAGAATCGACATTAGAAATCTAGTAGTAGTATTTTTTTTTTTTTTTGAATTATTTCAATTGAATTTATTTCTATTCGAGTCGGTCTTGAAACAATTCATTGCATTTTCTCCTAGACTTCCTAGGTAAATCCATTTTATTATTCAACAATGAGCCACTAGACACTATGTATCTACTGCACGTACTTAATGCATATATACTTATGTTTATAATATATGTACATATAGATATTTTATCCACATAGTGAATAATTCCGGAATTAAATAAAAAAGGCCCT